CATCAGTCCGGACAAAGCCGACAAATTTATTTGATGGACAGAAATAATTTAATATTATTTTTTTYCATCAGTCCGGACAAAGCCGACAAATTTATTTGATGGACAGAAATAATTTAATATTATTTTTTNNCATCAGTCCGGACAAAGCCGACAAATTTATTTGATGGACAGAAATAATTTAATATTATTTTTTCCATCAGTCCGGACAAAGCCGACAAACTTTACCCCATAGTGTTATTGTAGCTTAAATACCTCAAAGCACGGCACTGAAAATGCCGAAATGGACAGTGTCCCAAAAACAAAAGTCTTAGTCTTAAACTTATTATTGCTTATAAGCAAGATTATACATGCAAGCCTCCACAAACCTGTGAGTAATAGCATCAGGCACGCCACCGCAGCCCACGACGCTAAGCAACTACATGCCACACCCACACGGCCCCCAGCAGTAATTAACATTGGGCAATGAGTGAAAACCCGACCCAGCTATGATTATCACAACGCCGGTAAATTTCGTGCCAGCTACCGCGGTTATACGAACCAGGCTAAAAGCAATAAATCAACGGCGTAAAGAGTGGCCACTTTATATACCTAAAAAATTATAGCCAAATAATGTTTATATGGTAAAATATGAAACGCCAGAAGCCCTAAACTATAATCAACAGGCATTAAGACCCACGACCCCTAAGATACAAACTAGGATTAGATACCCTATTATGCTTAGAAGTTAACCACGACAAACCACTAACAATTTGTCCGCCAGAAGATTACGGGCGAGAGCCTAAAATTTAAAAGACTTGACGGTGTCCCACTTCTACCTAGAGGAGCCTGTTCCATAATCGATAATCCCCGATCAACCCGACCTCTCCTTGAAATTATTCAGCCTATATACCGCCGTCCTCCCGCTTACCTTTTGAAAGATTAACAGTAAGCCCAATAGTCCACCAACTAAAAAATCAGGTCAAGGTGTAGCTTATGGAGAGGAGAAAATGGGCTACATTTTCTACAATAGACAACACGGAAAGTATTCTGAAATAAAATACACAAAGGTGGATTTAGAAGTAAGCTAAACCAGAGTGTTTGACTAAAACTAGCCCTGGGACATGTACACACCGCCCGTCACCCTCCTCAACTTACTACAACAACCATTTATAATAAGATAAAACAAAACAAGATGAGGCAAGTCGTAACAAGGTAAGCGTACTGGAAAGTGCGCTTGGAATACCAAAGAGTAGCTTACACCACAAAGCATCTGGCTTACAACCAGAAGCCGTTGTTAACACAACCTTTTTGACCCTCCAACCAATGCCCAATCACCACCACAAACCCACCAATCATCAACTAAACCAAAACATTTGACAAGAGTAGTATAAGAGATAGAACCTCAACTTGGCGCACAGCAGTACCGCAAGGGAAACAAGAAAGAAAAATTAAAAATTAAAACAAAAAAAGCAGAGATTAAACCCCATACCTCTTGCATCATGGTTTAACAAGTCAACAATGGGCAAAACGTACTTGCGCACAGCCCATTACCCCGAAATCAAGTGAGCTACCTCTAACCAACTTATAAGAGTCAACCCGTCACTGTAGCAAAAGTGTGGGATGAGTTAGAGGTAGAAGTGAAAAGCCTAACGAACTTGACGATAGCTGGTTATCCAACCAAATGAACCTTAGTTCAATTTTAGGTTTACTACATCAACTACTTGACCATAATTAACCTAAAAGATAATCAATGAGGGCACAGCCTCATTGATAAAGGAAACAACCCCAATTAGAGATTAACCACACCAGTTATACTTACCCGTAGGCCTTTAAGCAGCCAACAAAAACAAAATGCGTTACAGCAACAACACCCCAAATACCACAACATATTAATAACTCCTATTTAATTACTGGATAAATCTATTCTTATAGAAGTACCCATGTTAAAACTAGTAATAAGAAAATTTCTCTCCCGCACAAGAAAACATTAACAGACATAATATATTGAACTAAATTAAACACAAGAAAAACATATCTACCAACACTGTTAGTCCAACTCAGGAGTGCATAAAGAAAGATTAAAAGTTATAAAAGGAACTCGGCAAACTAAAAGTCCCAACTGTTTACCAAAAACATAGCCTTTAGCCCAACAAGTATTAAAGGTAATGCCTGCCCAGTGATTCTTTCAACGGCCGCGGGATCTTATACCGTGCAAAGGTAGCATAATCACTTGTCATCTAAATAATGACTAGTATGAATGGCCCTATGAGGACTTCCCTGTCTCTTATAATCAATCAATGAAACTGATCTCCCAGTACAAAAGCTGGAATAATAACACAAGACGAAAAGACCCTGTGGAACTTCTAAGTGCTAATTAACAACATAATACAACCACTTTTAGTTGGGGCAACTTTGGAATAAAATAAAACTTCCAATTAAAGTAACACCACTTTAACTAAAAACCAGGTCCACACACCGACCTTTTAACTTACACCGACCCAGTATTACTGATAAAAGAAACAAGCTACCCCAGGGATAACAGCGCCATCCCCTCTTAGAGTCCAAATCGACGAGCGGGGCTTACGACCTCGATGTTGGATCAGGGCCCCCAAACAGTGCAGCAGCTGTTAAAGGTTTGTTTGTTCAACAATTAATGCCCTACGTGATCTGAGTTAAGACCGGAGTAATCCAGGTCGGTTTCTATCTGTGCAAAGTTTTTTCTAGTACGAAAGGACCGAAAAAACCAAGTCAATGCTTAAAACACACTTGCCAACAATAAGCTGACACACCTAAAACTTTAAATAGGCTAAAACACACAGCCCAACACAAGGGCCTTATTGGAGTGGCAGAGACAGGATAATGCAAAAGGCCTAAGCCCTTTATACAGAAGTTCAACCCTTCTCTCCAACAATTACAACCGCCATCACACTTACCTTATATATTCTCCCCATCATTCTAGCAGTAGCATTCCTGACACTACTTGAACGAAAAATACTAGGATATGTACAACTCCGAAAAGGCCCAAATATTGTTGGCCCAATGGGAACACTTCAACCAATCGCGGATGCTCTAAAACTATTTACAAAAGAACCAACCCGCCCACTAACCTCCTCCCCCATACTATTTATTTTATCCCCAACAATCGCCCTAACCCTAGCACTAATACTATGAACCCCACTACCAATGCCAACCCCAATAGCCAACCTAAACTTCGCTATATTATTTATTCTAGCACTTTCAAGCATAGCAGTCTACACAATTCTCTGATCGGGCTGAGCCTCAAACTCAAAATACGCCATATTAGGAGCCATACGAGCCATTGCTCAAACTATTTCTTACGAAGTCACACTAGCCATTATCTTACTTTCCACAATCCTCACAGCAGGAAACTTTACAATACAGACATTAATTACAACACAAGAACACATCTGAACAGCCCTATACACCTGACCCCTAATAATAATATGGTTTATTTCAACTCTAGCCGAAACAAATCGCGCACCATTTGACCTAACAGAGGGAGAGTCAGAACTCGTATCTGGCTTCAACGTAGAATATGCAGCAGGACAATTTGCATTATTTTTCCTCGCCGAATATTCAAATATTCTGACCATAAATACACTAACCACTCTGCTATTCCTAAACCCAGGACCAATACAACCAGAAATATTTACCATCAACCTGTTAACAAAAACAACCCTACTAACACTAATATTTTTATGAGCACGCGCATCATACCCACGATTCCGATATGACCAGTTAATACATCTACTATGAAAACAATTCCTGCCTATCACCCTAGCATTATGTTTATGACATACCTCATTCCCAATCTCCCTATCAGGTCTACCACCAAACTAAGGAAATGTGCCCGAGAATTTAAGGGTTACTTTGATAGAGTAATATACAGGGACACTAAACCCTCATTTCCTAGAAAAATGGGACTCGAACCCACACCAAAGAGACCAAAACTCTCCGTACTCCCACTATACTATTTCCTAGCACAGTCAGCTAATCAAGCTCTCGGGCCCATACCCCGAAAATGTTGGATAGACCAACCTCTGCTAAATGTCCCCCCTAATCAACACAATCTTAATTTTATCAATAATTACAGGAACCCTAATTACAATAAACAGCAATCACTGACTGCTAGCTTGAATAGGATTAGAAATCAACATAATAGCCATCGTACCACTAATCTCAAAAACCCACCACCCACGAGCAACAGAAGCTACAATTAAATATTTTCTAGCACAAACAGGAGCATCGCTATTAATATTATTTGCAAGCTCAACCAATGCATGATACCTTGGAACATGAGATATTACACAACTTACGAACCCAATATCCTGCACCTTACTAACTATTGCCCTTTGTATAAAAATTGGCCTAGCCCCAATACATCTATGACTGCCAGAAGTAATACAAGGAACAACCCTGAACATAGCTCTAATCATCGCAACCTGACAAAAACTAGCCCCAATAAGCCTAATCCTAATAACATCCAACAGCCATTCAAAATTTATATTAATATTAATAGCAACACTATCCATTATTATTGGGGGATTGGGGGGATTAAATCAAACACAACTACGAAAAATCATAGCCTACTCATCAATCGCAAACATAGGATGAATAATTATCATTTTACAACAAACACCAAAACTCACAACACTCACCCTAATCCTATACATTATTATAACCACCACAATATTTATAACCCTCATCCCCCAAAAAACCAAAACAATTAAAACAATTGGAACAACATGAACCCTATCCCCCCCACTAACAATTATTATAATACTAACACTAACATCTCTAGGGGGCCTCCCACCAATAACAGGATTCATACCAAAATGACTCATTCTAGAAACACTACTATTAGAAAATATGACTACATTAGCAACACTTACCGCAATAGCAACACTCTTAAGCTTATTTTTTTACTTACGACTACTTTATTCAACAACCATAATAGTTTTCCCAAACACAACAAACACAACACAAAAATGACGACTCCAAGCAAAAATTACACTAACCATACTAACAATAACACTAACCACCCCAACAGCACTCATATTACTACCAATTCTCCCACTAATAAACCCATAAGAAATATAGGCTAAATTATAAACCATGGGCCTTCAAAGCCCAAACTGTGAACTACTCACTATTTCTGCCTAAGACTTGCGTCATTTAAACACATCTCCTGAATGCAACTCAGACACTTTAATTAAGCTAAAGCCTCCCTGGATAAGCGGGCCTCGATCCCACGAAAATTTAATTAACAGCTAAAAACCCAAACCAGCGGGCTTTTATCCACTTTCCCGTCGCTCTTACGACGGGAAAGCCCCGGCACTTCACAGGTGCTTGCCCGAATTTGCAGTTCGATTCGTACGGGACTTGATAAGAGGGGATGACCCCGTCGTCAGGGCTACAACCTGCCGCAATAACTTTGCTACCTTACCCATGGCCATTACTCGTTGATTTTTTTCTACAAACCATAAAGACATCGGCACCCTGTACCTAATTTTTGGTGCCTGAGCCGGAATAGTCGGCACAGCCCTGAGCCTCCTAATTCGAACAGAACTAAGCCAGCCGGGCTCCCTACTCGGAGATGATCAAGTGTATAATGTAATCGTAACAGCACACGCCTTTGTTATAATTTTTTTTATAGTAATACCAGTTATGATTGGGGGGTTCGGAAACTGACTTGTGCCACTTATAATTGGAGCCCCAGATATGGCTTTCCCACGAATAAATAACATAAGCTTCTGACTACTTCCCCCCTCATTTCTTCTCTTGTTGACATCATCAATTGTTGAATCTGGTGCAGGAACCGGATGAACTGTATACCCCCCACTAGCCGGAAACTTGGCACATGCCGGGGCTTCTGTTGACCTAACAATTTTTTCGCTACACTTGGCCGGAGTATCATCCATCCTAGGTGCCATTAATTTTATCACAACATGTATTAACATAAAACCCCCAGCTATAACCCAATACCAAACCCCATTGTTTGTTTGATCTGTAATAATCACAGCAGTATTACTACTTCTATCACTTCCTGTTCTCGCTGCAGGAATTACAATACTTTTAACAGATCGTAACCTCAACACCTCCTTTTTTGACCCAGCTGGAGGAGGAGACCCAGTTCTTTATCAACACCTATTTTGATTCTTTGGTCACCCAGAAGTGTATATCCTAATTCTCCCAGGGTTCGGAATAATTTCCCACGTAGTAGCATATTATGCGGGAAAAAAGGAACCATTTGGATATATAGGCATAGTATGAGCAATAATATCTATCGGATTTCTAGGCTTTATCGTATGAGCACATCACATATTTACCGTTGGAATAGACGTTGACACTCGAGCTTATTTTACCTCAGCTACAATAATTATTGCAATCCCAACAGGAGTAAAAGTATTCAGCTGACTGGCAACCCTACACGGCGGACAAATTCAATGACACCCGGCAATATTGTGGGCCCTTGGCTTTATTTTTCTATTTACAGTGGGCGGGCTAACAGGCATCATTCTAGCAAACTCATCCCTGGACATCATTTTACATGACACCTATTATGTGGTAGCACACTTCCACTACGTATTATCGATAGGCGCCGTATTCGCAATTATAGCAGGACTAGTTCACTGATTCCCCCTATTCACAGGCTACACACTACACGAAACATGGGCAAAAATTCATTTCTTGACAATGTTTGCAGGAGTTAACATGACATTCTTCCCACAACACTTCCTGGGTCTGGCCGGAATACCCCGTCGATATTCAGATTACCCAGATGCTTATACAATCTGAAACACAATATCCTCTATTGGATCAATAATCTCATTTATTGCTGTAATAATAATAGTATTTATAATTTGAGAGGCCTTTTCTGCAAAACGACTGGTTATTAATTCACCCATAACCACAACCAATATTGAATGACTTAACGGATCCCCACCACCAAGCCACACATACGAAGAACCTGTGTTTGTTACAACCAAAAGAGGGAGGACTCGAACCCCCACCAACTGATTTCAAGACAGCCATACAACCAATAATACTTCTCTTTTAAGATTCTAGTAAAAACATTACATAGCAATGTCAACGCTAAATTACAGTAACACCCTGTGAATCTTACCATGTCACACCCAGCCCAATTAGGCCTTCAAAACGCATCATCCCCCATTATAGAAGAACTATTAAACTTCCACGACCATGCCCTAATAATCGTTTTTCTAATTAGTGCCCTAGTACTTTATATTATTACTTCTACCGTCTCCGCTAAATTAACACACACAGCTACCATAGATGCACAGATCATAGAAATTATCTGAACAATCTTACCGGCCCTAATCTTAATTACTATTGCCCTCCCCTCATTACGAATTCTTTATCTCACAGATGAAGTCAACGACCCCAGCCTCACAATCAAAGCTATCGGACACCAATGATACTGAACATATGAGTATACTGATTATAACACTGCCTCATTTGACTCCTACATAGTGCCAACCGAAAATCTAGATCCAGGAAGCTTCCGATTACTAGACGTCGACTCACGTATACTTATTCCAATGCAAACACAAGCACGAATTCTAGTTACAGCAGAAGACGTCCTTCACTCGTGAGCGGTCCCATCCCTCGGAGTAAAAATAGACGCCATTCCAGGACGACTAAATCAAACAACCCTAATGACATCGCGACCTGGTGTGTTCTACGGACAATGTTCAGAAATCTGCGGGGCAAATCACAGCTTCATGCCAATCGTTGTTGAATCTGTTCCACTAAAAACATTTGAAAACTGACTAGAAGAGCTCTACACTAAGAAGCTTATATAGCACCAGCCTTTTAAGCTGGAGATGGAGACAACCGCTCCCTTAGTGACCACATGCCACAACTAAATCCCGCACCCTGATTTATTGTTTTCTTAGTAGTCTGACTCGCCCTAATGCTGTACAACACAAAAACCGTTAAATTTCAACAACCCAACATACCAACAACACACCAAACCCAAAACAAAAATCCAGCTCACTGACAATGACCATAACCCTATTCGATCAATTTTCAATTCAACATTTAGCAGGAATTCCAATCATCATTCCAGCAATTTTTATTCCCATGCTAATACTGCCTTCAACCAAACGCCTTATACCCAGCCGACCGCACCTGCTATTTCAATGATTAATAAAAGCTGCAGCCAAACAAATCCTAACCCCCCTCAATCTTACAGCCCAAACATGAACAAATATCCTAATAAGTCTTCTATTAATACTAATTATTCTCAACACAATAGGCTTGTTCCCCTATACATTCACCCCAACAACACAACTATCAATAAATATTGCACTAGCCTTCCCCCTCTGACTAGCCACTGTTCTAAAAGGATTAAAAACAAACCCAAATACCGCCCTCGCTCACCTACTACCAGTAGGAGCACCCGGACTACTTGTCCCAGCACTAATTATTATTGAGACTATTAGCCTCTTCATTCGACCTATTGCTCTAGCCGTACGACTTACAGCAAACCTCACAGCAGGACACCTATTAATTCACCTAATCTCAACAGCAACCATGGTACTTATACAAACTATACTACCAATTGCAACTCTAACCCTAACACTCTTATTCTTATTAACCGCCCTAGAAATTGCAGTTGCCATAATTCAAGCGTACGTTTTCACCCTCCTTCTCTCCCTATATTTAGAAGAAAATACATATGACACACCAAGCCCACTCATACCACATAGTTAACCCAAGTCCGTGGCCTGTAACTGGCGCCACTGCCGCTTTCGCCCTCACCGGTGGCCTAGTAATATGGTTTCACCATAATAAACTTATTTTATTACAAATTGGCCTAATTCTCCTATTCTTAACAATAATTCAATGGTGACGCGATATTGTACGAGAAAGCACTTATCAAGGACACCACACCCCAACTGTACAAAAAGGCCTCCGATATGGAATAATTTTATTTATTACCTCAGAGGTCTTCTTTTTTATCGGCTTCTTTTGAGCATTCTATCACTCGAGTCTCGCACCAACCCCAGAACTGGGCGGACAATGACCACCAAGCGGAATCTTTCCACTAAATCCCATAGAAGTCCCGCTCCTCAACACAGCTGTCTTATTAGCCTCCGGTATTACAGTTACATGAGCACATCACGCCATCATATCTGGAAAACACAAAGAAGCCACCCAGGCACTCACCCTAACAATTATCTTAGGCCTCTATTTTACCCTCCTTCAAGCAATAGAATATTATGAAGCCCCCTTTACTATCGCCGATAGTGTCTACGGAACAACATTTTTTGTGGCCACGGGTTTCCACGGACTCCATGTGATTATTGGCTCTTCATTTCTTCTTGTCTGCCTCCTACGACAAATTAACTACCACTTCACAACACAACATCACTTTGGCTTCGAGGCCGCCGCCTGATACTGGCATTTCGTAGACGTAGTTTGACTTTTCCTATATATTTCTATTTATTGATGAGGCTCATACTTTTCTAGTATATTTATTACAAATGACTTCCAATCATTAAATCTTGTATGACCAAGGAAAAGTAAATGATTATCATCATATTTACCATACTATCAATCTCATCATTATTAATCCTCCTAAACCTCTGACTCCCCACCACCACCCAAGATACAGAAAAACTATCCCCATATGAATGCGGATTTGATCCACTAGGAACAGCACACGTCCCACTTTCACTTCAATTTTTCCTTATCGCAATTATATTTCTCCTGTTTGATTTAGAGATTGCCCTCCTCCTCCCCCTCCCCTGAGCCATAAACAACCCAACACCAACAACAACCTTAGCATGAACCCTTCTAATTATCATCATCCTCCTTCTAGGCTTCATCTATGAATGAGCACAAGGAGGGCTCGAATGAGCAGAATAACCCTGCAGGACTAGTTTAAATACAAAACAAATGATTTCGACTCATTAAATTTCAACCACTGAAGCCTGCTACAATGACTATTACCTTTTTCATAATTAGTGCTTCCTTTACGCTAAGCCTCCTAGGCCTAGCGATCTACCGAACACATCTTATCTCCGCACTACTATGTATCGAAAACATAACACTTAGCCTATTCCTCTTACTATCTACACTCTCAATAAATCTTCTATCAACAATATTAATAACTACCCCAATTATTTTATTAACCTTTGCAGCCTGCGAAGCTAGCACTGGATTAGCATTAATAATTGCCACAGCCCGGACCCACGGCTCAGATCATCTAAAAACCTTCAACCTACTGCAATGCTAAAAATCTTAATCCCAACACTACTATTAATTCCAACCTCTGTCCTTATTACACCAAACCTTCTATTTTTAACTTTTACTACATATTCCTTAATAATCGCAACTACTAGCCTAAAACTATTAGTATCATCAACACTACCATACACCAACATAACACAACAACTAGGAACAGACAATATTTCCTCCCCCCTGCTCGTACTAACATGCTGAATACTACCACTAATAACCCTAGCAAGCCAAAACTTTATGAAAACAGAACCAACATCACGAAAACGAACATTTCTTGCAAACCTGGCCTTTCTCCAAACTACCCTGATCATTACATTTTCAACCACCGACCTACTAATATTTTATGTTTTATTTGAAACAACCTTGATCCCAACACTTATCCTAATCACACGATGGGGCCACCAAATTCAACGCCTGACAGCTGGAATTTACTTCCTATTTTATACTCTAGCCGGCTCAATTCCTATACTAATTGCTATTTTATGACTATCAACAACAATAAATCACACATCTATACCCCTTATAGCAATAACACCCGATTACCACCAAACATGAACCCAAAGTATAATCTGATTAGCCATTATATTAGCATTTATGGTAAAAATACCACTATACGGAGTCCATCTATGACTTCCAAAAGCCCACGTAGAAGCCCCCATCCCCGGTTCAATAATCCTTGCCGCTATTTTACTAAAGTTAGGGGGGTATGGTATTATTCGAGTCCTCCCTATCTGCCCGCCACCAAACACAATCCTAATTTATCCGTTCATAATACTTGCACTATGAGGAATTATTATAACAAGCCTAATTGGACTTCGACAACCAGACTTAAAAGCCCTAATCGCATACTCCTCAGTTGGCCACATGGGTCTGGTGATCTCAGCCACACTAATTCAAACACACTGAGGACTCTCCGGCGCCATACTTCTAATAATTGCCCACGGACTCACTTCCTCAGCACTATTCTGCCTAGCCAACATAAACTATGAACGCACACACAGCCGAGCACTACTCCTACTGCAAGGAGCACAAATTATTTTTCCCCTTATGACCACATGATGAATTATTGCAAGCCTAACAAACATAGCCCTCCCACCAACAATTAACTTTATGGGAGAACTCTTAATTTTAACTACTCTCATAAATTGATGCCCACTAACAATTATTATTACTGCTACCGGAACCACCCTTACTGCAGCATACACCCTGTATATACTTCTATCCACACAACATGGAAAACTCCCACACGGATTATTATTACCTCCCATAGAAACTCGAGAACACCTTCTACTAGCATTACACATAGTACCACTAATTCTAATTATTATAAAACCAAACCTGTTATTCTAACCGTTTGTATAGTTTAAACAAGACACTAGACTGTGAACCTAGAGATAGAAAATATTCTTGCAAACCAAGAGTGAAGACACATACACTGCTAATGTTAGTACCTAGACATAACACCCTAGCACTCTTACTTTTAAAGGAAAAAAGCAATCCATTGGCCTTAGGAGCCACCACTCTTGGTGCAACTCCAAGTAAAAGTACTTATGCAACAACTAACCCCAGTATTTTATATCCTAATATTAATTCTACTGGCATACCCCGTGCTACCCTCACCATATAAAACAAATTGAATACTTCTCATTAAACTAGCCCTAACATTCAGCATAATTCCCCTCCTACACTTCATCAACACACAGCAAGAAATTATAATTACCATGGATTGATGATTTACTACAACCATAGACATTAAAATTAATTTAGCCATAGACAAATATACCCTAATCTTTACCCCAATTGCCTTATTTGTATCCTGATCAATCATTGAATTTTCATCCTGATATATAAGCGCAGATCCCCATATTAACCGCTTTTTTAAATTTTTAATAATTTTCTTATTCTCGATGATTCTCCTAATTACAGCAAACAACATATTTCAATTTCTCATTGGCTGAGAAGGCGTTGGCATTATATCATTCTTCCTAATCAACTGATGATTCTCCCGACACGAGGCCAACACATCAGCCTTACAAGCCGTCCTCTACAACCGAATCGGAGACATCGGACTAATCCTAGCAACTGCATGATTAGCCATCACAATAACAACATGAGACATCCAACTCACCTTCTCAGAACTAAAAGAGCCCAGCCTCATCCTCGCCCTCGGCCTACTACTCGCCGCAACAGGAAAATCCGCCCAATTTGGACTACACCCATGACTACCAGCTGCAATAGAAGGACCAACCCCAGTATCTGCACTACTACACTCAAGCACAATAGTTGTTGCAGGGGTATTCTTATTAATTCGAACAAACCCGATAATTAACTCAACACCAAACATGCTGACCCTAACACTATGCCTTGGAGCCATCTCCACACTATTTAGCGCCATCTGCGCCACCACACAAAATGATATCAAAAAAATCATTGCCTTCTCAACATCCAGTCAACTAGGCCTCATAGTTGTAGCAATTGGACTAGGACTCCCAGAACTAGCCTTCTTTCATATCTGCACTCATGCCTTTTTCAAAGCTCTTCTCTTCCTTTGCTCAGGAACAGTAATCCACTCTCTTAATAATCAAGACATTCGCAAAATAGGCGGACTACAAAAACTTCTCCCAACCACATCATCCTGCCTAACAATAGGAAACCTAGCACTAATAGGAACCCCATTTCTATCGGGCTTTTACTCTAAAGACACCATCATTGAAGCCCTATGCAACTCACACCTAAATGCCTGAGCCCTTACAATAACCCTTATTGCTACAATATTAACCGCCACCTACACACTACGAATAGTGTACCTCACCCAAATAAAAACTCCCCGATTCCAACCAATCCAAAACCAAAATGAAGACGCTGCCAACATAAAAAACCCCCTATTACGACTAACCACGGGGAGTATAATCGCCGGCCTACTTTTAACTCAAACTATTTACACAAAAACACAAACAATAACAATACCGAGTCACATTAAACTAGCCGCCTTATTAGTTACCATTATTGGCCTAATCACAGCAAATGACATTATAAACAAAACTACCACCCTATCTACACCAAAAAAATTTACCCCTATAAACTTCTCAACACAACTCGGATTCTTTAACAACATTATCCACCGAACCATCCCAAACGCCCTACTTAAAACCAGTCAAAAAACTGCAACACAAACAATAGACCAAATCTGACTAGAAATACTACCAACCCTAAATTATACAAACCAAATTATAGCAGCAAAAAAAACATCCGCAGCCCAAAAAGGAGACATTAAAACATACTTAATGGCCTTCATCGCAACTATTATTTTATCAACAATAACTGCCCTAAACTATTCGTAACCCCCCACGAACCCGTCCACGAACTAACTCTAAAACCGAAAATAAACACAATAACAAACCAACCCCACATAATAATAATAAACCCCCCCCACAAGAATATAATAACGACACACCAACAATATCTTCTACAACACCAAAGTAAACCCCAATATTATAAAATTCCCCAACCAAACAAAACATACACAACACAAATAAACCATAAGATAAAACATAACCCTTCACAGGACGAGATCCTCAAGTCTCAGAATATTTATCGCTCGCCAATGCAATAGAATATGCATACACCACAAGAACTCCACCCAAATATACCAAAAGCAAAACCACCCCAACAAAATTAACCCCAAGACACAACAAATAAAAACAACCCCCTAACACACAAAACAATAAACCAACAGCACCAAAAAATGGAGAAGGATGACAAGCTACCCCAATAGTACCAAATACAATACAAAAAGCTAAAACAAAGAAAATATACATCGTTTTTACTTGGCCTAAACCCAAGACTAACAATACGAAAAACTGTCGTTGTAATTCAACTATAAAAACCATGACCCACAACATATGAAAATCACACCCCCTGCTAAAAATTATCAACAACTCACTAATTATTCTACCAACACCCTCAAATATATCCGCCTGATGAAATTTGGGTTCATTACTTGGCCTAACACTAATTATCCAAATCTTAACAGGGTTATTTCTAGCCATACACTATACAGCGGACACCACACTAGCCTTCTCATCAGTAGCCAATATTTGTCGAGACGTCCAATACGGCTGACTACTACGAACAATACACGCTAACGGCGCCTCAATATTTTTCATCTGCATCTATTTACATATTGGACGAGGACTCTATTACGGCTCATATTTTCACAAAGAGACATGAAATATTGGAGTCGTACTACTCTTCCTACTAATAGCAACAGCCTTCATAGGTTACATTTTACCATGAGGTCAAATATCATTTTGAGGGGCCACAGTAATTACAAGCCTCCTATCAACAACACCATACGTAGGACAAACCCTAGTAGAATGACTGTGAGGAGGATTTTCAGTAGACAACCCAACCCTTACCCGCTTTTTTACACTACACTTCACACTACCATTTATCCTCGCAGGCCTATCGATTCTTCACTTATTTATATTACATGAAACAGGATCAAACAACCCATTAGGCCTAAACTCTAACACAGATAAAATTATATTTCACCCATATTATGTATACAAAGACCTTTTCGGAATAACCATTGCCATCACAATTTTCTTAACCATTGTACTTTTCACACCAAACATACTAGGAGACCCAGAAAACTTCATCCCCGCTAATCCCATAACTACCCCAAAACACATTAAACCGGAATGATACTTCCTATTTGCCTACGCAATCTTACGATCAATTCCAAATAAATTTGGAGGCGTACTCGCCCTTCTTGCCTCCATCCTAATCCTCCTACTTATCCCAACACTACATACCTCAAAACAACAAACCCATGCCTTTCGACCAATATCCCAAATCCTTTTCTGAATCTTAATCTCTAACCTCATCCTCCTCACCTGATTAGGAGGCCTTCCAATCGATGAGCCATTTGCCACACTCGCAAAAATCGCATCATTAAGCTATTTTATAATCGTCTTAATCCTAATACCACTAACAGCTACCATAGAAAATAAACTTTTATCCCACTGTTGCAATAGTATATTATTCTTCTAACACGCCGGCCTTGTAAACCGGAAAAGGGACCCCGCCCTTGCAACTCCGCTCTCCTGTCTCTGCCACACCTCAAACAGAGGAGCCTTGGCTCTCCTGTCTCTGCCACACCTCAAAAGAGGGGCCCCCCCCCATCTCCGGTCCCCAAAACCGAAATTTTTATCTCTTTAAACTATCTTCTGCTGTATACATATTATGTATAATAGTACATACATCTCTTTTCCGCTAGCATATCATATAATACAATTTAATTATTAATTAGACATAATACATACTATGTATAATAGTACATACATCTCTTTTCCGCTAGCATATCATAAAATACATTACTGCATAATCGTACAATAATATAATTAAGATAATACTATAATATTAATGAACTCTAGGACAACCAACCCATACTGTCATTCAACTAGGTTGACACCTACCCCTGAAGGTCCCCTAATCATGTCCAGTTTCAGGTCCATTACTTGCCTACGTCCCATAATCGTACACAACTTGCACCTTGATCTTCATGAGACCTAAATGGTGTGAATGTCAAGGAGCTACGTTTAATACGGTGCTTATCGAACACAATATGCGCTTTGATTGTAATACCTGTGGTGGTGAATGTCATGAACAATACAATCCTTAATTCCTACTCCGTAGCCTTTCAGGATACCTGTGGCTAAATGGATTAATTACACTTAACTCTTAACCATAGTCACCCTGGTCTTTCAGGCATTTGGTAATTTTTTAATTTTTAGATGTACTCCATCCACATGGCCTCCCAGTAAAATTTAAAGGAATACGTCCATATGGTGCAATGAAGCCGTGCCCCCAATTATTGATGACTTTCGTTTAATGCTCGACGGACATAAAATAGGGTCATTTTTACACCTAGAATGTACCGGGCCATTTCTAAAAAACTGGCCCGGTTTTTCTAAAAAATTTTTAGCGTGTTTTTTATGCATTAGAAAACTTAGGACAAACAACTTTTAATCCAAGCTCCAACACCCGCATACGTACAGGTATACGCACACACGTACACGTACACGTACAGGTATACGCATACGTACAGGTACACGTACAGGTATACGCATACGTACAGTACACGTACAGGTATACGCATACGTACAGGTATACGCATACGTACAGGTATACGCATACGTACACGTACACGTACAGGTATACGCATACGTACACGTACACGTACARGTATACGCATACGTACACGTACACGTACAGGTATACGCATACGTACACGTACACGTACAGGTCCCATCCCGCGCACACACGCACGCATAATGACATTTTTTTTTAGCCAAACCCCCCCTCCCCCCATAACTAGAGACTTAGCACTATAATCATGCCAAACCCCAAAAACATGGAATGCTAAGCCAGTTATGGAGGTATTTCCAATTTTACCCACCCCAATCGGTCCAGACAAAGCCGACAAATTTATTTGACGGACAGAAATATTTAATATTATTTTTTTCCATCAGTCCGGACAAAGCCGACAAATTTATTTGATGGACAGAAA